GAAGATTAGTAAAACTTACAATCCCTCCTAGAAGTATCTGTTCCTTTCATTTATCCCGTCCTTACCTTGTATCCTCTTACATTGTTTTTGTATCCCTATTGTCTAGTGCTAGGAATGGGAGACAAGTAATGAATTCCATACATCTCGCAAAAACAGTATAAACAAAGCAAGCAAAGGGATTTACAGAATTTTTTGATCATACATATTTAATCGTATTGATCGACAAGAATTCCGCACTTTTTACCAACTTGATGATAAGGAATCTCTGGATCTAGAAATTCATTTCGTATAATTGAACCTTTTCAAACTGTTTCTTTTTAAGAACTAAAAAAATTTGTGCTAAAATAACAGACGCCAAGAAGAACAAAAGGCCTTGAGCGCGTAATGGATCTTGAAGCACTATTTCTGCATCTCCCTGACCAAACCCCCCTACATTAGGATTGCTTGTTAACGGTTGATCAAGCTTGATGGATTCGCCTTCTGAAACAAGAAGTTCTGGTCCTGGAGGTATAATATCAACCACTTGGTGTCCATCCGATGCATCAACTATGGTTATTTCATATCCTCCTTTTTCTTTACGTACTATTTTGCTTACTATACCCGCGGATGTAGCATTATAGACTGTATTGTTACTCTTGCTCCCATCAGGATAAATCTGACCCCTTCCCCTGTTCCCACCTACATATATGGGATATTTTAAGAAGTGAGCGTCTTTCTTCGTAGCAGGGTCGGGGGAAAGAATAGGAAAGACGATTTCACTATATTTCTGACCTGGAACAGGACCTATCACAAGAATATTTCCTTTATTGGGACGATAATTCTGAAAAGACAGATTTCCCATCTTTTCTTTCACCTCGGGAGAAATACGATCGGGGGGGGCTAATTCGAACCCCTCGGGTAAAATAAGAACAGCCCCCACATTCAAAGACCCTTTTTTACCATTAGCAAGAACTTGTTTCAGTTGCTTATCATAAGGAATTCGAACAACTGCTTCAAATACAGTATCAGGAAGTACAGCTTGCGGAACTTCAATATCCACAGGCTTATTAGCTAAATGACAATTGGCACATACAATTCGCCCAGTTGCTTCTCGTGGATTTTCATAACCTTGCTGCGCAAAAATGGGATACGCATTTGAAATAGATGTTCGAGTTATTACATATATCATGATCGATACAGAAATAGATCGAGTGATCCGTTCCTTTACCCAGGAAAAAGTATTTCTATTTTGCATGATCCAATCGTTGATCCAGGAATTTCTACAATAAATTAGATAGGTAGCTAGTATAGTTCCCTATCCACAAGTCTGCCATTGTACTGAAATAATTCTACTGAAATAAGACGAATACCTTGAAGAGGTAGAAGTATAAAGAAAAAGTCAAATGGAAAATGCTTTCTTTATACGCGAATCAAAATTTTGATTGATATCAGGAGATCAAATAAGTTCTTCATTCATTCATTGAATGATAAATGACTACAAGCGAAGGAGATATGCGATTTAAAAAGCGGAAGATACAATATTTCACAATTGTATCTAGAATAACTGGAAAAGTAGAAACAAGACCAGATATAATTTGGTCGTTATGAGCCAATCCAAAATCATTGTAGATTGAACCAATCATTAGTTCCCAACCATGTGTCGAGTGAAATCCGATCCATAAATCAGTAACTAAAAGAATCGAAAAAGCTTTTATTGTGTCACTTAAGTTATAGAAGAATTCCTGAACCCAAGAGTTAAAAATGACAAGTTCTTCATTACCCAAAATAAAATAACCACTTAGAATAGCGAAACAGATTATATTTGTCGAAAAATGCAAAATGATATGGAGATGATACTCATTGTGTGTTTTGACCAATTGTATCGTTTCCTTGTGTATTCCTATACGAAGCTTTTGTATATGCGTCTCTGGGTATTCTTTTATCATTTCGTCCAACAAGAAAAGTTCTTCTAATTCTAGGAATTTTTCTAGAACATTTTTCTCTTGAATATCATTCAAAAAAGTTTCGGATTGTCTAGTATTCCACCAATTAATAACCCAAGGTTCCAGACTTTTTTGAAAGGAGAGAGAGACCGACCAGGGCAAAAATACTATAGATGCAAGATATGGGAGGGAAGTCAATGCTTTCTTTTTTTTCATTTTTTATTTGTGCATTGTTAATGAACTGCTTCATTTATCAACTCTATTTGATCTGATGTTTCTCTCAAGCACAAGTTCTATAACAAGGTATCGAAACCTATGGATCTATTCCCATTTTTGTATATTTGTTAAAATAATTTAGTCCTTAGATCTAGAAGGAATATAGAAATAGAATAAGCGCCCCTTTTCGGATGAAAAAAAAAAACTCGAAATATATATCAAAAATATATATATGAAAGTAAATAGATAAAGGAAATAAGATTTCCGGATATCTCAATCGGACAAATTCGAAAGAATTTCATCTGCATTTGTTCCTTTCGATAAATACTCCAAAAATCTACTTGAAGTAACGAATCGGATTTCAAGACAAAAAACCCTCCCGGATTAATTCCATTAATTATTTCGAAATGTTGCACCGTCTAAGCACAGTACAGGAATACGATAACGATATCAGTTCAAAATCTGAGGCCTAACCTAAAAGAATGAATTCTGTATTACGAAAAAAATATTCGGATATTTGATGAATTCATACTTAGTTCGGTTCATTTCAAAATACTTCAATTGGTACGCGCAAGAAATAGGCCAATTCGGCAGCTTTTTTCTCAATTTCTCGCGGAGTCAAATTCTCATCAGTACGCGTCAAGGGAATGGTTCCTTGGCCTCTGATTTCCATATAAAGAATACGACGAGGAAAAAGACCCTCTTTAACCTCCATTCTGATTGATTGGATATCTTTCATAAAGAAGCGAAGGAAGATGCGACGATTTATTCCAGGGAATCCCCAACGAAAAATACACATTATTCCTTCTTTTCTATCGAATCGGTCATAACCACTACCTACATTCCATGAAATTGTGCACCACAAATAGGAACTAATGAATAGACCCGCGATCCCATAGAAAGACATCACGATCCCTTGTGGAAAAAAAATGATTTGCTGAGATGGAAATCCGGGTATCAGATTCCTACTAAGATAACTGGAAGTTCCAACCAATAAGAATCCTAGTGAACCTAAAAAAAGGATACAGGCCCAGAAAAAATTACTTGCTTTTCGAGACCCTCGTATAAGCTCTATCCATATATGTTCTGATCGCCAGTTCATACTATACTAGATCCAGTTGCATTCGATTGGAATTGAGAAAAAAAAATTTGACTTTTCTTGATGCCGAAGTAACTTTCATCAACTAGCACTAGTCTGATATGAACCATTAGGAGTAATTGGTTAGATACATTGACTTTCTATTATAAAAATATTCGCCGATCATTTTTAACCAGATATACCCGCATATTCATGCATTTATGCAGATATCATGTATCCGCATGCCTTTCATTTGTATTCGTAAAAAGCCACATATTGTACCATATTACACTAAAAAAATATCTGTATTATGATTCAGTGTTGAAATAAATTAATGAAATTTGGTCCCATCCGATATGATATCGTATCTAGACAATCTTATTTTTTTGGACATGAAGAAATAAAGAAGCCATTGCAATCGCCGGAAATACTAGGCCCACTAAAGGGACAAAAATAGAGGGTAAGTTAAGATCTGTCATAGAATGGGTACCTCGATTTAATATTTGTACCTATTATAAAGATATCTTATGATAAGTATAAACTATTATAAATAATATTTAAGTAATTAATAAGTGCAAGGAATGAGAACTAAATGAAGTGTACCTATTCATCTTTCTACACGAATATGTATGATAATGCGATTTAAGTTTAAGAAATTTTATATTATCCCATCCTTTTTTTTCTTTTATTCTTTCTATCTTTCGAAAAAAAAGTTTTTTATTAATTTATTAAAATTAAAGAGTTTATTATAAGTTCGCGACTATAACTAAACTAATTCAATCCAACAAACAGGGATTTCTAGTAAAAAATGGGAGTTCTTGTTAAACATAGAAATCGCTTCTATTCTATATATTATATTCTAGAATTTTCATTTTATTTCGATATTTTTTTTTTTTGCATTTTTTTTTTTCAAAGGAAAGAAACCGTGGAGCTGAAATAACTCACTCAGAACACCTTTTAAAAGATTACGTGGTACGATTGGATCGAATAAGCCCTTATGGAATGAATACTCAGCCGCTTGTGAACCGTCGGGTACTGTTTTATTTAATGTTTGTTCAATTACTCTTTTACCCGCAAAAGCAATGTAGGCATTGGGTTCAGCAATAATAACATCTCCCAACATACCAAAACTGGCAGTTACTCCACCAGTTGTAGGAGATGTAAGGATTGATACATAGAATAACTTTTTATTTGATTGATAATTATATGAAGCAGAAGATATTTTAGCCATTTGCATCAAGCTCAAACTTCCTTCTTGCATGCGTGCTCCTCCAGAAGCACACACAATAATGACAGGTAGAGATCGATTAGTAGCATACTCGATCAAACGGGTGATTTTTTCGCCTACTACGGATCCCATACTACCTCCCATGAACTGAAAATCCATAACCCCAACTGCTATGGGAATACCATTTAGTTGACCTATACCTGTTTGAACAGCTTCAGTTAAACCCGTCCTTCTTTGATAAAAATCGATACGATCTTTATAAGGTTCCTCCTCTGAATGAAATTCAATGGGGTCCGTGGAGACCATATCTTCGTCCATAGGATCCCAAGTGCCAGGATCAATCAAAAGTTCGATTCTATCTGAACTACTCATTTTCAAATGATATCCACACTGTTCACAAATATTCAGTTTTGACCTAAAAAATTTTTTATAATTTAATCCATAACAATTTTCGCATTGAACCCATAAATTTCGGTATTTTTTATTTATATCAAAATCACTAGATCTTCCTCTTATATTAAAATCGCGGCTGTTAACACCAGTTCGGATACTAGAA